AATCAAATAGTATCAATTGTTTTATAAATCGTTCCGCTTTGAATTGAATTATTTCAATGGAATTCAAAATATCTTCATTTCCAAAATATTTTCGATTCGAGTGAAGGAATATATTCGATGAATAATATATGAATAATACCCCTTTAATCAGAATCAAACAAATATTTTAAAAATCATCTGAGGAGTCTATTCTAGAATCAAGATTCTATTCTAGATCTTTCTATATTAAGATTAAGTTTATATCTTTATATAGTATAACTTTATACACTAGAATAACAAAAGAAGAATAGTATTGTAGAAAGGAATATATATTTCTTTCTACAATACTATTGGGTCTCATAGAATCCCGCGGATTCTACTTCGCTCATTTCGTCTAAAATGTGAAATTGGGATCCTTTTTGATTTTTTCCCTCAATCCGCTAAAAAGTAAAGTTTTGTTCAAATTAATCGCTTTGACTAACAGTTTTTACGTAAATTATAAGTAAAAAGGCAGTAGGGACTAGAATGAACAGTGCAGTAGCAATAAATGCGAGAATATTTACTTCCATAATCTCATTGTTTGGTTTTTCTTTACTTCGGAATAATTCGGGATTTAATCCCATAGAAATGAGAAATCTTTCGCTTTTAAATTCATCTAAATTCAATGGGATGAATTCTATCTCGATGATACGGAATCCGATCAATATCATGAATAACAATATCGGAGTTATCAAATCGATTCATTGTCGAGAATTGAATAGTATAACATAGAAAGATAATTTATCCATACCGAATACAAAAAGGGATTCTAGCAAAGTAATGAAATTCTTTTTATATCGTACAAACAAAAAAAATTCCATTTATGTATGGACTACTGGGAAAAATATGGTACTCTATTCGATTTGGGCCGGGAGTAATCGAAAAGCCCAAACAAATCCGGTACGGCATCTCGCGAAATTTGAATATGACGCTACAAAAAACTGTACTAATCTACAAATCTTTCTATCTATCGATACGAATTGACAAAATGAGAATTTCCCAAATTTGTTTCTGTTTGTTTTGATAAGAAAAGAAAAACGAAAAAATAGATAAGAAGAATCCCCCTGGGAATGCAATTTTTCTATTTGTCTCCTTTTCGGAGAAAATGGGGGGTGTATGAATTGGTATTTTTTTATTGGATCATTGAATTGGGATCCGTCGGGACTGACGGGGCTCGAACCCGCAGCTTCCGCCTTGACAGGGCGGTGCTCTGACCAATTGAACTACAATCCCGATGAAACGAAATAAAGTGTACAACATACATATTCTTCTAATTTCGGTCAAACCCTTTCTATTTAGATTTTCGATTGGAATCGCTCCATTAGAACATAGATACAAGTGAGATAGTGATATCCACACCCACATGAATATACACTTTAGACGTAACAGCACGGATTACTATTCACCCTTTCAAATCAGAATCTGTTGATAATCAATGAAAAAAGAGCCCTTTTCCTTAGACTTTATACTTCCAAATCCGGATATGAATCCGATTATTAGCAAGACGGAATTTGTGCAAAAAAATAGAACAAATTAAATAAATAACCGGTAGAGATATATCAGAGAGTTTTACTTTTTTCTGTATCGGACATTTCGAGAGAACAAAGGGGTTATATCATTTCATGACGAATCCGTGAATTATTGGGCCGAGCTGGATTTGAACCAGCGTAGACATATTGCCAACGAATTTACAGTCCGTCCCCATTAACCGCTCGGGCATCGACCCAGGAAGAATCAATTCCAGACTTTAGTACTTATTAATAATCCATGATCCACTTCCTTTCGTCATACCCTACCCCCAGGGGAAGTCGAATCCCCGCTGCCTCCTTGAAAGAGAGATGTCCTGAACCACTAGACGATGGGGGCACATTTACCCGACTGTTAGCATAGTATGAACAGCATACTATCCTCATAGTATGAACAGTTTTTTGAAATTGTCAATATAACCACGAAACGATATGACTAGATTTGAAAGATCTTTCCGTCTTTTTCCTTCCATAGAATTTTTGACATAGAATTTTTGAATTTGTCATTTATATTCATGAATCATTGATTCTAATCGCCATTACCGATTCTATTCTTATTATAACTATAGCAAAATATTCTAGTTATTAGTTATAGCAAGAATCCATTATTATTAGAATTCTTTATTAGAATTAGAATTTTTCTAATTCGAATAGAAATAGAATAGAAATGATAAGAAATTACGAAAAATAAAAAAATGTAAAAAAAATTTTAAGGGAATGTTTGGTCTATCAGAAAACCAAGATTCGATGAAATATCTTGGATCCGTGTTGAATTGGTAGGTACATGCATCAATCAAATGAATTTCGTTATGATGGTGTTCAATTCAATTAGGTTTGACCTTGAACCAATTTGATAAATATCAAATTCAATAGAAATAAGTAAACTCTGTTTCCTATATTCACTAGTTTAATTTCTATTCATTAGGTAAATAGGTAAATCAAAATTCTCATTTATG